TACCACTTGGCCACGCCCCATCTATACTTCCATTCTATACTAATAAAGAATAATATTAGTATTGGGTCTTGGTCAATTACAGGGCAATTTTATATATAAAATTTTTATAGAATAGATTAGATTCTTGCTAGGATTTTTACACGTGTAGATATAGAATTCAGCCGAATTCATTGATCATTACATATAATTTAATTAAGATATTCTATGAAAGTATTATTTCTTCTATTCTCCTTTGTTTGAGAATTGGTGAATTTTTGATTGGGTGGGTTCAAAGAAAAAGAAGGGGATTTTTGTCTACCTTACTTTACTTCATTTTCCTTATATCATTAACTCAATCAAAATGCAATTATCTCCAAGAACAAAACGCCTGTTATGCTTAATATATTTAGTTTGATCTGCATTTGTCTTAATTATGCCTTTTATTCGAGTAGTCTTTTCTTCGCCAAATTGCCCGAGGCCTACGCTTTTTTGAATCCAATCGTAGATCTTATGCCAGTCATACCTTTGTTCTTTTTTCTCTTAGCCTTCGTTTGGCAAGCTGCTGTAAGTTTTCGATGAGATCCTTAATATTATTCTAGAAAATTAATGCTTTATTAGTCTTATACTATAAACCTTCGATTCAAACATTGAAAGTCTGAAAGTCTTGGTTGGATAGCTTCGAGAAATCCAAATCCGGCTCACCCCGGATTCTCCATTCTACCCTTTTGAAAGACCCTATATATAAGGTTAAGGTTAGGATCCCCCACAATATCTAATTGGAGGTATGAAAGAAATTTTTGGTAATGGAGGATCTATTCTCTTTTCTCATTTTTTTTTTCCAAAAAAAGATCTTGGAGATTGTGTAATGCTTACTCTCAAACTTTTCGTTTACACAGTAGTGATATTCTTTGTTTCTCTATTTATCTTTGGATTCCTATCTAATGATCCGGGGCGTAATCCTGGACGTGAAGAATAAAAAAGGGAGTTTTCAATTTCATTGCTTGATTTTTCAATTTTCTTAGGATTTTTTATCTATTCCACATGGTTAACCAGGAAACATTAAAAAGGATTGGCGAAATTTGAAAGAGAAATCAAATATTAAGTCATCAACAAAAACGGAAAGAGAGGGATTCGAACCCTCGGTACGAATAACCCGTACAACGGATTAGCAATCCGCCGCTTTAGTCCACTCAGCCATCTCTCCCAACTGAAAAAGATAATTACTATGTTATATTACACATGAAATAAGGATTGAAAAAGTATTTCTTTCTCTTTCTTTATCTTATCTATATTCTATCTACAACTTTTATTAGCAATTACAGTTAGTTCAAGTAAGGGATCGAAAGATTCAATAGAAAAAAAAAAGAAAGAAGACCCCTTTGCTTTGATTTTGTTCGAAAGGGCCTTTTTTATTCCCGTGGCCTGGCCTGGTAAGTACCTAGCCGGGCCTTTTTTTGTTCCAACGAATCCTACGGTTTGGTTTCTCTAATAAAAAAAGGGGGGGGGGGGGGGTTGCTATTAAAGCAACAACAAAAAGACAAAGGGCTGTTTTCATTCTTATTATTAGATAAAAGAATATAACATCAATACGTCATTTCTTATTATTTTTTTATTTCTTCCTTTTTTATTTTTATGAATTTTTTTTTTTCAATTTTTGAATCCCCACGAAAAACGTCAACACTCTCATTTTCATGATTCTTTTATGATCCTGTCTTGATTAGCCCAAATTATCCCTGTTCGACAAAAGGCCCCTTTGTATATAATAATCGCATTGTAGCGGGTATAGTTTAGTGGTAAAAGTGTGATTCGTTCGAGTAACCCCCTTAAAAAGTTAAGGGGTCTTTTCGGTTTGATTCATATTCCGATAAAAAACTTTATTTCTTAAAAGGATTTAATCCTTTACCTCTCAATGACATATTGGAGGAAAAATATAAATTATCGTGATTTGGATCCAAGGATTACTTAAAAAATTTTAAATTGATTTATGAAATTGCGAAACATAATTATTCAATTGGATCAATACTTCCAATTGACTGAGTATGAGTAAAGGATCCATGGATGGAGATAGAAAAGTAGATTTCTAATCGTAACTAAATCTTCCAATTTTGTTTTTATTTGTAGAAAAAAAATTGAAGCAAAATAGTATAGCTATTAAAGGATGACTTTAGTTTACTAGAGTTATCGACATATTATTTTAGCTCGGTGGAAACAAAACCTTTTTCCTCAGGATCCTTTCAAATAGAAATATAGAACGAAGTAACTAGAAAGGTTGTCATAATCATCTTTTTTTCTAGAGGGATCATCTAGAAAGCGAATCTGTTTGAATGTATTCAAACAAAGAGCTGACATAGGTGTTATGGATATAATTTTTTGTAATTTAATTCACATCTTAGATCTAGGAATTTTTACATCTTCCATAAAGGAGCCGAATGAAACCAAAGTTTCATGTTCGGTTTTGAATTAGAGACGTTAAAAATGCTGAATCGACGTCGACTATAACCCCTAGCCTTCCAAGCTAACG